TGGGTTCAAATCCTACTGAGAGGTCCACTAGAGATCAGAAATTGTTGAAGAAAGAACAAGATGTTTCTTTTGTCCCCTGCAAGCGATCGGAAAATAAAGAAATGGTTAATATATTCAAGATAATTACGTATTTACAAAAGACCGTCTCAATTCATCCTATTTCATCAGATCGGGGATGTGATATGGTTCCGAAGGATGAACCGAATATGGGCAGTTCCGATAAGATTTCGTTCTTGAACAAAAATCCATTTTTTGATTTATTTCATCTATTCCATGACCGGAACAGGGGGGGATACACGTTACACCACGATTTTGAATCCGAAGAGAGATTTCAAGAAATGGCAGATCTATTCACTCTATCAATAACCGAGCCGGATCTGGTGTATCATAAGGGATTTGCCTTTTCTATTGATTCCTACGGATTGGATCAAAAACAATTCTTGACTGAGGTATTCAACTCCAGGGATGAATCGAAAAAGAAATCTTTATTGGTTCTACCTCCTATTTTTTATGAAGAGAATGAATCCTTTTATCGAAGGATCAGAAAAAAATGGCTTCGGATCTCCTGCGGGAATTTTTTGAAAGATACAAAAGAAAAAATAGCGGTATTTGCTAGCAACAACATAATGGAGGCAGTCAATCAATATAGATTGATCCGAAATCTGATTCAAATCCAATATAGCACTTATGGGTACATAAGAAATGTATTGAATCGATTCTTTTTAATAAATAGATCCGATCGCAACTTCGAATATGGAATTCAAAGGGATCAAATAGGAAACGATACTCTGAATCATAGAACTAGAATGAAATATACGATCAACCAACATTTATCGAATTTGAAAAAGAATCAGAAGAAACGGTTCGATTCTCTTATTTTGATTTCTCGAAGCGAGAGATCCATGAATCGGGATCCTGATGCATATAGATACAAAGGGTTCAACGGGAGCAAAAATTTCCATGAACATTTCGTTTCTGAGCAGAAAAGACGTTTTCAAGTTCAAGTAGTCTTCGATCGATTACGTATTAATCAATATTGGATTGATTGGTCTAAGGTTATCAACAAAAAAAATTTTTCTAAGTCATTGTCAAAGCTGATTCTCTTTTTGTCTAACTCACTTCCTTTTTTCTTTGTGAGTTTAGGGAATATGCCCATTCATAGGTCTGAGATCCACATTTATGAATTGAAAGGTCCGAATGATCAACTCTGCAACCCGTTGTTAAAATCACTAGGTCTTCCAATCGTTCATTTGAAAAAATGGAAAGCGGATGATACTTCCCAAAAATCGAAATTCTTGATCAATGGAGGAACAATATCACACTTTTTGTTCAATAAGATACCAAAGTGGAAGTGGATGATTGACTCCCATACTAGAAAGAATCACAGGAAATCCTTTGATAACACGGATTCCTATTTCTCAATGATATCCTGCGATCAAGACAATTGGCTGAATCCCGTAAAAGCATTTCATAGAAGTTCATTGATATCTTCTTTTTATAAAGCAAATCGACTTCGATTCTTGAATAATCCACATCACTTCTTCTTCTATTGTAACTGTAACAAAAGATTCTCTTTTTATATGGAAAAGGCCCGTATCAAGAATTATGATTTTACGTATAGACAATTCCTCAATATCTTGTTCATTCGCAACAAAAAATTTTCTTTGTGCGTCGGTAAAAAAAAACATGCTTTTTTGGAGAGAGATACTATTTCACCAATCGAGTCACAGGTATCTAACATATTCATACCTAACGATTTTCCACAAAGGGGTAACGAAAGGTATAACTTGTACAAATCTTTCCATTTTCCAATTCGATCCGATCTATTCGTTCGTAGAACTATTTACTCGATCGCAGACATTTCTGGAACACCTCTAACAGAGGAAGAAATAGTCAATTTGGAAAGAACTTATTGTCAACCTCTTTCAGATCTGAATCTATCTGATTCAGAAAGGAAGAACTTGCATCAGTATCTGAATTTCAATTCAAACATGGGTTTGATTCACACTCCACGTTCTGAGAAATCTTTACCATCCGAAACGAGTAAAAAATTGCGTCTTTGGCGAAATTGGCTAAAGAAAGGCGTTGAGAAAGGGCAGATGGGTAGAACCTTTCAACGAGATAGTGCTTTTTCAACTCTCTCAAAATGGAATCTATTCCAAACATATATGCCATGGTTCTTTACTTCGACAGGGTACAAATATCTAAATTGGATATTTTTAGATGCTTTTTCAGACCTATTGCCGATGCTAAGTAGCAGTCACAAATTTGTATCCAATTTTCATTATATTATGCACAGATCAGGATGGCGAATTCTTAAGCTAAAATGGCGAGCTCTTAAGCTAAAATTGTGGGGATTGTGGGCACCGATAAGTGAGATTTCAAGTGATATTTCATGGAAGTGTTGCCGTAGGCTTCTTCGGGTCGAAGAAATGATTCATCGAAATAATGAGTCACCGTTGATATCGACACATCTGAGCTCGCCAAATGTTCGGGAGTTCCTCTATTCAAGCCTTTTACTTCTTCTTCTTGCTGGATGTCTCGTTCAGGTACTTCTTTTCTCTGTTTCCCTAGACTCTAGTGAGTTACAGACAGAGTTCGAGAGGATAAAATCTTTGACGATTCCATCATACACGATTGGGGTGTACAAACTTGTGGATGGGTATCCTAAACCTGAACCGAATTCTTTCTGGTTAAAGAATCTCTTTCTAGTTGCTCGGGAACAATTAGAAGAGTTTCTAGCAGAAATACTGGGTTTTGCGCTATTTGGTGGTGGTCCCGCTTATGGGGTCAAATTTATACAGAAGATATTTTTCAATCTCATCGATCTCATAAGTATCATACCAAATCCCATCAATCGAATCCCTTTTTCGAGAAATACGAGACATCTAAGTCATACAAGTAAAGAGATCTATTCATGGATAAGAAAAGGACAAAGGTTTCAGACTCATGATGAAATAGAATCCTGGATCGAGACCTGTGATTGGTTTTTGGATAAAGAGAGAGTTTACTCGTTTCATTTCTCCACCTTAAGGCCAGAAAAAGGGATTGATAAAATTCTATGGAGTCTGACTCATATTGATCATTTAGTAAAGAGTGACTATGGTTATCAAATGTTTGAACAAGCGGGAGCAATTTACTTACGATACGTAGTTGACATTCATCAAAAGGATCTAATGAATTATGAGTTCAATACATCCTGTTTAGCAGAAAGACGGATATTCCTTGCTCATTATCAGACAATCACTTATTCACAAACCTCGTGTGGGGCTAATAGTTTTCATTTCCCATCTCATGGAAAACAAAAAACTTTTTCGTTCCGCCTAGCCCTATCCCCCTCTAGGGGTATTTTAGTGATAGGTCCTATAGGAACTGGACGATCCTATTTGGTCAAATCCCTAGCGACAAACTCCTATCTTCCTTTCATTACGGTATTTCTGAACAAGCTGGATTTGAAAAGAGCTATTGATGATCTCGATCCTGAGGACTATATGGGTGCGCTTGATGATGTGGATATTGATGGTATTGATGATGATAGCGATCCTGCTAAGGACTATATGGGTGCGCTTAAAGATGTGGATATTGATGGTATTGATGATCGCGACTCTATTTATTCGAACTTGGACTCGGACCCGGAGCTGAGGGAGGAGTATACGGTGGATGATGAGATGCTTAGGTATATCATCGGGTTGGAAATAGACCTAGCTTCTATCAACTTGCAATTCGAATTGGCAAGAACAATGTCTCCTTGCATAGTATGGATTCCAAACATTCATGATCTGTATGTGGATGAGTCGGAGTCCCTCGGTTTATTATTGAACTATCTCTCCGGGGATTGTGAAAGATGGTCCACTAGAGATATTCTTGTTATTGCTTCGACTCATATTCCCCAAAAAGTGGATCCCGCTCTAATAGCTCCGAATAAATTAAATACATGCATTAAGATACGAAGGCTTCTTATTCCACAACAACGAAAGCACGTTTTCACCCTTTCATATACTAGGGGATTTCACTTGGAAAAGAAAATGTTCCATACTAATGGATTCGGGTCCATAGCCATGGGTTACAATGCACGAGATCTTGTAGCAATTACCAATGAGGCCCTATCGATTAGTATTACACAGAAGAAATCAATTATAGACACTAATACAATTAGATTCGCTCTTCATAGACAAACTTGGGAGTTGCGAGCCCATGTAAGACCGGTTCCGGATCATGGGATCCTTTTCTATCAGATAGGAAGGGCTGTTGCACAAAATGTACTTATAAATAATTGCTGCCTTATAGATCCTATATCTATCTATATGAAGAAGCAATCATGTTACGAAGGGGATCCTTATTTGTACAAATGGTTCTTCGAACTTGGAACGAACATGAAGAAATTAACGATACTTCTTTATCTTTTGAGTTGTTCTGCCGGATCGATCGCTCAAGATCTTTGGTCTCTACCCGGACCCGATGAAAAAAATTGGATCACTTCTTATAGACTCGTTGAGACGGATTCTGATCTAGTTGATGGCCTATTAGAAGTAGTAGAAGGCGCTTTGGTGGGATCCTCGCTTCTTCGGCCCGAACCAAGGAATCCCTTAGAGATGATGGAAAATGGATCTCGTTCTATCTTTGATCGTAGATTTCTCTATGAATCGGAGTTTAAAGAATGGGCAGAAGGCACCGACCCGCAACAGTTAGCGGAGGATGCAGTCGATCACATAGTTTGGGCTCCTAGAATATGGCAATCTTGGGGCTTTCTATTTGATTGGATCGAAAGGCCCAATGAATTGGAATTTCCCTATTGGGCCAGGTCATTTCGGGGCAAGCCGATCATTTCTGATGAAGTTAATGATGAATATTTTGAGTATGCATTTTATGGTGAAGGGGATGATGGATATGATGAAGAGGATGAGCTTCAAGAGAATGATTGGGAGTTCTTGCAGAGTGAAACCGTGGAGTACCCGGGACGAGATAGATCTTCCAAAGAACAAGTCTTTTTTCGAAAAGGC